ATTAGGAGATTCTCTGCTATTGGGGCTATTGGGGCTATTGGGTGGTGGTCCCGCTTATGGGGTCAAATCAATACGCTCTAAGAAGAAATATTTGAATATCAATCTCATCGATATCATCGATCTCATAAGTATCATACCAAATCCCATCAATCGAATCACTTTTTCGAGAAATACGAGACATCTAAGTCATACAAGTAAAGAGATCTATTCAGTGATAAGAAAAAGAAAAAACGTGAACGGGGACTGGATTGATGATAAAATAGAATCCTGGGTTGCAAACAGTGATTCGATTGATGATGAAAGAAGAGAATTCTTCGTTCAGTTCTCCACCTTAAGGACAGAAAAAGGGATTGATCAAATTTTATTGAGTCTGACTTATAGTGATCATTTATCAAAGAATGACTCTGGTTATCAAATGATTGAACAACCGGGAGCAATTTACTTACGATACTTAGTTGACATTCATAAAAAGTATCTAATGAATTATGAGTTCAATACATCCTCTTTAGCAGAAAGACGGATATTCCTTGCTCATTATCAGACAATGACTTATTCACAAACTTCGTGTGGGGCTAATAGTTTTCATTTCCCATCTCATGGAAAACCCTTTTCGCTCCGCTTAGCCTTATCCCTCTCTAGGGGTATTTTAGTGATAGGTTCTATAGGAACTGGACGATCTTATTTGGTCAAATACCTAGCAAAAAACTCCTATCTTCCTTTCATTACGGTATTTCTGACCAAGGTCCTGGATAACAAGTCTAAAGGTTTTGATGATATCGATATCGATATTGATGAGATTGACGATATTGGTGCTTGTTACGATATTGGTGTTAGTTACGATATTGATGCTAGTGACGATATTGATGCTAGTGACGATATCCTTGATATGGAGCTGGAACTGCTAATTAGCGTGAATGCGGTAACTATGGATATGCTGCCTGAAGAGGAAGACCAACTTTATATCACCCTTCAATTCGAATTAGCAAAAGCAATGTCTCCTTGCATAATATGGATTCCAAACATTCATGATCTGGATGTGAATGAGTCGAATTACTTCTCCCTAGGTCTATTAGTGAACCTTCTCTCCAGGGATTATGAAACTAGAAATATTCTTGTTATTGCTTCGACTCATATTCCCCAAAAAGTGGATCCCGCTCTAATAGCTCCGAATAAATTAAATACGTGCATTAAGATACGAAGGCTTCTTATTCCACAACAACGAAAGCACTTTTTCACTCTTTCATATACTAGGGGATTTCACTTGGAAAAGAAAATGTTCCATACTAATGGATTCGGGTCCATAACCATGGGTTCCAATGCACGAGATCTTGTAGCACTTACCAATGAGGCCCTATCGATTAGTATTACACAGAAGAAATCAATTATAGATACTAATACAATTAGATCCGCTCTTCATAGACAAATTTGGGATTTGCGATCCCAGGTAAGATCGGTCCAGGAGCATGGGATCCTTTTCTATCAGATAGGAAGGGCTGTAGCACAAAATGTACTTTTAAGTAATTGCCCCATAGATCCTATATCTATCTATATGAAAAAGAAATCATGTAACGAAGTGGATTATTATTTGTACAATTGGTACTTCGAACTTGGAACGAGCATGAAGAAATTAACGATACTTCTTTATCTTTTGAGTTGTTCTGCCGGATCGGTCACTCAAGATCTTTGGTCTCTACCCGGACCCGATGAAAAAAATGAGATCGCTCCTTATGGACTCGTTGAGAATGATTCTGGTCTAGTTCGTGGCCTATTAGAAGTAGAAGGCGCTCTGGTGGGATCCTCACGGACATGCAGTCAGTTTGATAAGGATCGAGTGACATTGCTTCTTCGACCCGAACCAAGGAATCCCTTAGATATGATGCAAAATGGATCTTGTTCTATCCTTGATCAGAGATTTCTCTATGAAAAAGACGAATCGGAGTTTGAAGAGGGGGAAGGAGAAGGAGCCCTCGACCCGCAACAGATAGAGGAGGATTTATTCAATCACATAGTTTGGGCTCCTAGAATATGGCGCCCTTGGGGCTTTCTATTTGATTGTATCGAAAGGCCCAATGAATTGGGATTTCCCTATTGGTCCAGGTCATTTCGGGGCAAGCGGATCATTTATGATGAAGAGGATGAGCTTCAAGAGAATGATTCGGAGTTCTTGCAGAGTGGAACCGTGCAGTACCAGACACGAGATAGATCTTCCAAAGAACAAGGCCTTTTTCGAATAAGCCAATTCATTTGGGACCCTGCAGATCCACTCTTTTTCCTATTCAAAGCTCAGCCCTTTGTCTCTGTGTTTTCACATCGAGAATTATTTGCAGATGAAGAGATGTCAAAGGGGCTTTTTACTCCCCCAAAAATTCCTACTAGATCTCTATCATCTCTATATAAACGCTGGCTTAGCAAGAAGACGCAAGAAAAGCACTTGGAATTGTTGATTAATCGCCAGAGATGGCTTAGAACCAATAGTTCATTATCTAATGGATCTTTCCGT